TTTGATAAAAAAACATTATCAACAGAAATTGTAGATTTTTTAACTTTCATGAGTAGAGTTTTTAGAGAATCAGATGTAAATTGTAAGGTTCTTTCTTTATTTTCAGAAGGCAGAATAGTAACAAAATATTTAAAATATTTATTAACTCAAATTGTAACTGATGTTAATGATCAAAAGATTATCAGAAAATCAACTAGAATAAAAGAAATCAGTAAAAAAGCCCTTCGACGGTCATACCAATTAATAACCGAGTTAGAACAACAGTCGGGAGAATATCAGGAAGACGTGCCTGTAGATCATGAAATTCGTTCAAGAAAAGGCAAAAATGTAGTGATTTTTACTGTTAACAAGGAAGATACTGATCCTAATACCGATACTAATACGTTCGATCAAACAGACACGGGCGAAGTGTCTTTAATACGCTATTCGCAACAATCAGATTTTAGGCGAGGTATAATCAAGGGTTCTGTGCGGTCTCAAAGGCGTAAAATAGTAATAATAGAATTATTTCAAGCAAATGTGCACTCTCCTCTTTTTTTCGACAGAATACAAAAAAAAAACCTTTCTTCTTTGGATATCTCCGGGTTAATTAAACTAATTTTTAGAAATCGGGGGGGGGAGGCATTTAAAATATTAGAGTATACAAAGAAACAAACAAAAAGAGAAGAAAAAAAAGAAAAGAACAAAAGAAAAGAGGACACGCGAGTAGAGATAGCAGAGGCCTGGGATACCATTCCACTTGCGCAAATAATAAGAGGTTGCATGTTACTAACTCAATCTTTTTTTAGAAAATATATTCGATTACCTTCATTCATAATTGCGAAAAATATTGGACGTATACTCCTATTTCAACTTCCTGAATGGTCTGCGGATTTCCATGAATGGGATAGAGAGGTACATGTTAAATGTACTTATAACGGGGTTCCATTATCCGAAACAGAATTTCCGAAAAATTGGTTGACAGATGGCATTCAGATAAAAATCTTATTTCCTTTCTGTTTGAAACCTCGGAAACTAGGATCTTCTCAGAAAGATCTAAAGAAAAAACCAAAAGATTATTTTTGTTTTTTAACAATTTGGGGAATGGAAACCGAACTTCCCTTTGGCCCGCCCCGAAAACAACTTTCCTTTTTTAAACCCATTTTTGCGGAATTCAAAAATAAAATTGGAAAATTTAAAAAGAAGTATTTTGGAGTTCTACTAGTTTTCAAAGGAAAGACAAAATTACTTGGAAAACTTTCAAAAGAAGCAAAAAAGTGGGTTATCAAAAGTGTTCTTTTGATAAAAACAAAAATAAAAGAAATTTCAAAAGTCAATCCAATTCTATTATTTCGATTCAAAGAAGTCGAAATATATGAATCGAGAGAATTTAAAGAAGAAAAAGATTCCCTAATAAGCAATCAGATAATTCACGAATCGCCGATTCAAATTGCATCTCCAAGTTGGAGAAATTCTTCATTTACAGAAAAAAAAATGAAGGATCTGGCGGATCGAACAAGTACAATTCTAAATCAAATAGAAAAAATTTCAAAAGAGAAAAAAAAAGTAACTCCAAGAATAAATAATCTTAGTAGTGCTAACAAAACAAACTATAATGCTAACAGATTTGAAAAGTGGCAAATATTAAAAAGAAGAAATGCTCGAATAATTTGTAAATTCCCCCTTTTTTTGAAATTTTTTATTGAAAGAATATACACAGATATTTTTTTATCTAGCATTAATATTCCGAAAATAAATAAAAAACTTTTTCTTGAATTAATAAAAAAAATGAGTGATAAATTCATTTATAATAATTCAAGAAAACAAGAAATAATTAATAAAAAAAATAAAAACCCAATTCCGTTTATTTCAAAGTCACTTGATAATATCAGTAATATTAAAACTAACCCACATAGTTTTTATCACTTATCCGACATATCCCAAGCATATGTATTTTACAAATTATCACAAATCCAAGTTAGTAATTCGTATAAATTAAGATATGTTCTTCACTATCAAGGAATCCCTTTTTTTCCGAAACCCGAAATAAAGGATTCTTTTGAAACGCAGGGAGTGGTTCATTCGAAATTGGGGAATAAGAAACTTCCGAGTTATGAAATGAATCAATGGAAAAATTGGTTAAGAGGGCATTATCAATACAATTTATCTCAGATAAAATGGTCTAGATTAATACCAGAAAAGTGGCGAAATACGCTTCATAAGCGTCATATAGCTAAAAAGGAAATTGTAAGCAAATGGGATGAAAAAGACCACCTAATTGATTCCAAAAAACAATTTGAAGTATATTCATTATCTAATCAAAAAGAGAATTTTCAAAAAGACTATAGGTATGATCTTTTATCATATAAATTTATTGATTATGAAAATAAAACGGAATGCTTTTTTTATAGATCTCCGTTTCAAGGAAATAAGAATCAAGAGATTTCTTACACGTCTAAAGGGACCCTTTTGGATATATCGAGAAACATCCCTAATTATCTAAATTATAATCTAGGAAGGGTCGATACTCTATATATGGATATGGAAAATATATATATGGATATGGAAAAAATGGCCGATAGAAAATATTTTGATTGGAAAAGTATCAATTTTGATCTTAAACAAAAAGTTAATATTGAGGCCTGTACCGTGATCAATACCAATAGTAATCAAAATGTTCAAATTATTACTAATAATTCTCCTAAAAAAGACCTTTCTTATCTTAAAATTCCAAAAAAAAATCCACCAAATTCTCACAAAGGTTTTTTTGATTGGATGGGAATGAATGAAAAAATCCTAAAGCAGCCCATACCAAATCTGGAATCTTGGTTCTTCCCAGAATTTGTATTGCTTTATAGTGCATATAAAATGAAACCTTGGTTTATACCAAGTAAATTACTTCTTTTAAATTTGAATAGAAATGAAAATCAAAATTGTAGTAAAAATAAAAAGATCAATGAAAAGGAAAAGGGAAGTTTTTTGATAGCAGCGAAAAAAAAGTATCCAAATCAAAACGAAAAAGAACCCATAAGTCGAGGAGGTCTTGGATCCGTTCTCTCACAACCAAAAGATATTGAAGAAAATTATGTAAAGTCAGACATGAAAAAAGGGAAAAAGAAAAAACAATACAAAAACAAGACGAAAGCAGAACTAGATTTATTCCTGAAACGTTATTTGCTTTTTCAATTGAGATGGGACGATACTTTAAATCAAAGAATGATCAATAATATCAAGGTATATTGTCTCCTGCTTAGACTCGTAAATCCACGAAAAATTACTATATCCTCGATTCGCAGGAGAGAAATTTGTTTGGATATAATGCTAATTCAGAAGAATTTAACTCTTACAGAATTGATGAAAAGGGGAATACTGATTATAGAACCCGCCCGCCTGTCTGGAAAAAAAGACGGACAGTTTATTATGTATCAAACCATAGGTATTTCGTTGATTCATAAGAGTAAACACCAAACTAATCAAAAATACCAAAAGCAAGGATATGACCCTCAGACTCATTTTGGTGAAGCTATTTCAACACAGCAAAGAATAACCGAAAATAGAGATCAAAATAGTTTTGATTTGCTTGTTCCTGAAAATATTTTATCGTTTAAACGTCGTAAAAAATTGAGAATTCTAATCTGTTTCAATTCAAAGAATAGAAATAATATAGATAGAAATCCAGTATTTTGGAACGAAAAGAACCTAAAAAACAGCACCCAGGTTTCACATGACAACAAGCATCTTGATAAAGAAAAAAATCAATTAATGAAATTAAAGCTTTTTCTTTGGCCTAATTATCGATTAGAAGATTTAGCTTGTATGAATCGTTATTGGTTTAATACGAATAATGGCAGTCGTTTCAGTATGTTAAGGATACAGATGTATCCACGATTAAAAATTTGTGGATAATACATTTTTTGTATATATGCTATACCCTATATATATAGTAGGGTATGTGTGGTATATGAAAACAAACAAATATACGGATCACATGTCTTGTCTCACATTTCAGTAATGTTTCAATTAGATCTCGAAATGATATTATGACGATTTATTCGACGGAAAAATGTACCAATCCTTTTCTACTCCTATCTAAATCCAATTTAAAATTAAATTAATTGATTTGAATTCAGAAAATTAGAAGTTCATAAAGAATTTATAATTATCTATATTGTATATACCACATTCAAATTAATGCCCTTATTATTATTACTGATCAGTAAAATCCATATCTGTAAAAAGCGAGGGGTTTTTTTTATGGTAAAAAATTCATTCATTTCGGCTATTTCTCAAAAAGAAAACAGGGGGTCTGTTGAATTTCAAGTATTCAGTTTCACCACTAAGATAAGGAAACTGACTTCACATTTGGAATTGCACAAAAAAGACTCTTCATCTCAGAGAGGTTTGAGAAAAATTTTAGGAAAACGTCAACGGCTGCTGGCCTATTTGTCAAAAAGAAATAGAGAACACTATAAAGAATTAATCCGCGAGTTGAATATTCGTGAGATAAAAACTCATTAATTTGAAGCATGATACCTTTGAGCTTAATCGTTTAAATTTTGATGAACTTCTTTTTATTTTAAACAATGCGTGGAAGAATGACTCGAGAAAAACTTATGATTGCACCAACTACAAGAAAAGACCTCATGATAGTCAATATGGGTCCTCACCACCCGTCAATGCATGGTGTTCTTCGACTGATTGTTACTCTCGATGGTGAAGATGTTATTGACTGTGAACCAATACTGGGTTATTTACATAGAGGGATGGAAAAAATTGCGGAAAATCGAACAATTATACAATATTTGCCTTATGTAACGCGTTGGGATTATTTAGCTACTATGTTTACAGAAGCAATAACCGTAAATGGACCCGAGTGGCTAGGCAATATTCAAGTACCTAAAAGGGCTAACTATATCAGAGCTATTATGTTGGAATTGAGTCGTATCGCCTCCCATTTATTATGGCTTGGCCCTTTTATGGCAGATATTGGAGCCCAGACCCCCTTTTTTTATATTTTTATAAATTAGTAATATTTTATGAGATTTTCCCATATTTTCCCCCATCTTATCTACTCCTTTAGTTTTTAGTTTAGATTTTTTTCACCAATAGATGTCTTTCACATCCAGATATACCAACGAATAATTTCTTAATTTTTATTTAAATGGCAGTTCCAAAAAAACGTACTTCTGCATCAAAAAAGCGTATTCGTAAAAACTTTTGGAAAAAGAAGGGTTATTGCACAGCGTTAAGGGCGTTTTCCTTAGGGAAATCTCTTTCTACCGGTAATTCTAAAAGTTTTTTGAGCGACAAACAAATAAAATAAGTAATAAAACATAACAGGTCGGAATAATCTACATCGGCCTGACTTTATTTTTGAGTCATTTCAGGTCGAAAATCCAACTCTCCAATTCGATTTCCTATTGAGTTACTCAATAGGAAATCGAATGCGTTCCGTTCTTAAAATTTAAATATGTAGAATAAGAATTCTTCTATTCCGAATTGAAAAAAAAAAGCAAGTATTCTTTTTTTTTTTTGGGGGGGGGTTCTATACCTTAATTCATAGTAGGACTATCTAGTTTTACAAGAGTTCAACACAATAAAATGAAAAAAATGAAAACCCTAGATAAAACTCAAACAATGAACGTTCAAATACCTAGTTGAACGGATTTTTATTCATCAATTTTTATCTTTCCTAAAAAAATATTACACCCAATTGAATTGACGATTGATTAGCCACAGGCTATTATGAATTCAAGACAAGCCGCTATGGTGAAATTGGTAGACACGCTGCTCTTAGGAAGCAGTGCTAGAGCATCTCGGTTCGAGTCCGAGTGGCGGCACGTGATTTACTAAAAAAAGTAAACGGATCCTATAATGAAAATGAATTCAGTTCCCTATTTTGTTTTGATTTTCAAATTTATAAATTCCTTTTTTATTTATTTTTATGATATTTTCAACCTTAGAGCATATATTAACTCATATTTCTTTTTCGATCGTTTCAATAATAATTACAATTCATTTGATAACCTTTTTAGTCGATGAACTTGTAAAACTATATGATTCGTCCGAAAAAGGCATGATAATAACCTTTTTCTGTATAACAGGATTCTTAATTACTCGTTGGATTTATTCGGGACATTTTCCAATAAGTGATTTATATGAATCGTTAATCTTTCTTTCATGGAGTTTTTCCCTTATTCATATAGTTCCGCATTTAAAAAAAAAAAAAACCTGCTAAGCACAATAATCGGCCCAAGTGCTATTTTTACACAGGGCTTTGCTACTTCAGGTCTTTTAACTGAAATACGTGAATCCCAAATATTAGTACCCGCTCTTCAATCCGAGTGGCTAATAATGCACGTAAGTATGATGATATTAGGCTATGCATCCCTTTTATGTGGATCATTATTATCAGTATCTCTTCTAGTCATTACAGTAAAAAAAAGGAGAAAGTTTTTTTTTACGAGTACTCATTTTTTAAATGAGTCGTTTTTCTTTGGTGAGATCAAATATATGAACGAACGGAGTAATTTTTTTCAAAATACTTCTTTTTTTTCTCCAAGAAATTATTACAGATCGCAATTAATTCAACAGTTGGATTATTGGAGTTATCGAGTTATTAGTCTAGGGTTTATCTTTTTAACCACAGGAATTCTTTCGGGAGCAGTGTGGGCTAACGAAGCATGGGGATCCTATTGGAGTTGGGACCCAAAAGAAACTTGGGCTTTTATTACTTGGATCGTATTCGCGATTTATTTACATATTCGAACAAATATAAAGTGGAAGGGTACAAATTCAGCAATTGTGGCGTCTATTGGATTTCTTATAATTTGGATATGCTATTTTGGGGTCAATCTATTAGGAATAGGACTACATAGTTATGGTTCATTTACATTTAATTGAATTCAATTAATAAAATAATATTAAAGGGTCCTTTCAAATAAAAGTGTATATCGCATATCATATAAAAAACTTTTTGTGAACTGGCAAGAACCCGGCGAATTACTAGAATATTCTAGTAATTCGCCGGGTTCTTGCCAGTTCACATTCATTATTCATTTTTTTTAACATAAAAGAAAAAGGCTACTTTTTCTTTTTTCTTATTATATAACGAACATTTTTTTATTGTTTATAAAGAAAGAAGTCAAATTATTTATAGCTATTCAGGTATGTTCCCTATGCTAACTCAGTTCTTGAATTCTGGTCAACAAACAATACGAGCTGCCAGGTACATTGGTCAAGGTTTCGTGATTACCTTGTCCCACGCGAATCGTTTGCCGGTAACTATTCAATATCCCTACAAAAATTGATCACATCGGAACGTTTCCGGGGCCGAATCCACTTTGAATTTGATAAATGCATTGCTTGTGAAGTATGTGTTCGTGTATGTCCTATAGATTTACCCATTGTTGATTGGAAATTGGAAACTGACATTCGAAAGAAACGATTACTTAATTACAGTATTGATTTTGGAATCTGTATATTTTGTGGTAATTGCGTTGAGTATTGTCCAACAAATTG